AAAGTGCAGCCGGATAGATCCAATCTATTCTTGAAATAGACAACTCGCACACACTCCCTTTCCAAAAAAAATCAATACACCAACCACTACAGTTAGATTTATTAGATTTGTTGCTAAAATATCGGTATTAAGCCCGAAACTCCCAGCGGATGGCCAGTGAGCTAAAAAAACGAAAGAATGGGTTACATTTTTCATACGCTCTCCTCTTATAGATAGGACGAACAAAGAACAAAGTTTTTCGATCACTTACTTCGCTCGCCCTTTTTTGATCGGTTTTTTTAATGCAATTTTTTTTTAATGCAAATAGATTCAATCTAGTAATTTATTTTAGATTAAGTCTTAGGTCTCGTTTGACCTGTGAAAGACCTCCTTTGTTGAAATGTTCCCAAAATTCCTAAAATAAAAGGAAAAAGACTTTCCACTGTCCTAAACTAAGGACGGGAAGGAAGAAGGCGAGCATATCCTCTAAATTGATCATCCTCAAATCAGCCCTTCCTGGGGTGGGGTATTGTCTGTCCCAATAAATAGATAATTCCAGGAGTAATAAATAGGAGTAAAGTATTGATATAATTGGAATTGCAGAAGCAAATACCAATTTACTAAAAAAAGAAAAAAGTATCTAATCTAAAGCACTCATTTTCTTTTTTAGGATTAAACAAAAGGGTTCGCAAATAAAAGTGCTAGTGCCACAACTAGTCCATAAATTGTTAAAGCTTCCATAAAAGCTAGACTAAGCAATAAAGTACCTCGTATTTTACCTTCTGCTTCTGGCTGTCTCGCAATACCTTCTACAGCTTGTCCTGCAGCAGTACCTTGACCAACTCCAGGGCCAATAGAAGCAAGCCCTACGGCCAATCCAGCAGCAATAACGGAAGCAGCAGCAATTAGTGGATTCATGGTGAGTTCCTCGTGTCAAAAAAAAAGAAATGGTTAAGGATACAATCAACCAAGAAATTCTTACTTCTAAGCTCTATTGGGGAGAAGTAACTAAAAAGTACAAATTGAAATGATAATCTGAATTGTCCGAACTACTTCGAGATCTCATTTTTAGTTTCTAATCATTAGAGGTTTGTGTAAATCCATATGATTCTTATTATTCTATTTCTCTTTCTTTCCAACCAACAACTCTTTCATTCCATCCTTCTTTCTTTACTCTTCGATATCCTTGAGTTCCTATTATTTCCCCTATAATCTAATCCATAATAAAAGACGAAATAGAGGAAGAACCCCTATTGAAATCGACCTAATCCAAATCCAATAGGAATTAAATCAAGATATACAATTGATAACAATATGCTGCATAGAACTGGATATGGAATCCAATTCCATATAGAGGGAATTCGATATATCGGATTAGATAATGAATCTAACTTAGGAATATATAATATCCCATATACACTTGTTTCTTCTATTTTGCGTATTTTCTTATTTTCTATTGAATCGGATTCGAAAATCATTCCTTAAAGTGGAAACCCGCACAAAAGATGACTGGACTTCTAGACATTAAGGATATAGATCTAGCCTGACTCCGCCCCCCTTAATGCATATATACTTTGACAATTCCGTAATATAGTCTATTCTCTCTCCTACAACTCTAGGTTGTATATTCATACGCATTTCTAACTATTTTGTTTTCCAACCAAGCGGATTATCTGGAACCATGCATGAATTGAGCTAAGCTAAAAAAAAAAAGACTATTTCGAAAACTAGTCAATTCAATGATGACCCTCCATGGATTCACCTATATAGGCTGCGGCTAACGTTGCAAAAATAAGAGCTTGAATACCGCTTGTAAATAATCCAAGAAACATGACCGGTATAGGGACTACTAAGGGGACTAAAGAAACAAGAACAACAACGACTAATTCATCCGCCAATATATTCCCGAAAAGTCGAAAACTAAGCGATAATGGTTTTGTGAAATCTTCTAGGATGTTAATTGGTAAAAGGATTGGAGTTGGTTTAATATATTTCTCGAAATAACTCAATCCTTTTTTGCTAAGACCCGCATAAAAATATGCCGCTGACGTGAGTAAAGCTAAAGCAACAGTAGTATTTATATCATTCGTGGGCGCTGCTAATTCCCCATGGGGTAACTGTATAATTTTCCAAGGTAAAAGAGCACCCGACCAATTCGAAACAAAAATAAAAAGGAACATAGTTCCAATAAAGGGAACCCAGGGACCATATTCTTCTCCAATCTGAGTTTTGCTCAAGTCTCGAATAAACTCAAGCACATATTCGAAGAAATTCTGACCGTCGGTCGGGATGGTTTGTGGATTCCGAACAGCTATGATAACTGAACCTAGCAAGATAGTAATTACGACCCAAGAAGTGATGAGTACTTGGGCATGAATTTGGAAACTTCCTATTTGCCAATAGAAGTGTTGGCCTACTTCTACACCCGATATATCGTATAACCCCTTGAGTGTTTTAATGGAACATGGTATAATATTCATATTGTCCTCTGATAAAAATTGAACTTCAAAAAAGGAATTCTTTTGATTCAACCATCTCTTTCTCAACTCAGCAACTTGAAGTATTAATCTTATATTTAGGATACCAAGAAATCACATCAGATCATAATATATATCAATACCCTCTAATATATATCAATATTCCCCTTCTTTTATCTATACAAAACAAAAAAGAATAGTAAGTGATCCCATAAATCTACGCAGTTGCCCAAGAATTCACTATTCTTCTTAATCAACGATTTCTTATATAGAGAGAACGGCCCTCACAAATTGCAAATACTAATTTGTTAAGAATCAATCGAATTGAAGTCATAGTGTCATCGTTGGCTGGAATCGATATATTCGCGAGATCTGGGTCACAATTTGTATCGACTAAAGAAATAGTAGGAATCCCCAAAATGGCACATTCCCGAAGAGCTATATACTCTTTTTGCTGATCGAGGACGATCACAATGTCTGGCAACCTCGTCATATATTTGATCCCGCCGAGATATCTTTGCAAGGTCGATAATTTTCTCTTCAAGATTGCCACATCTCTTTTTGGGAGATGGTGGAATTTTCCCATCTTTTCTTCTGCTCTTAAGTCTCTAAATTGAGAAAGTCTAGTTTTCGTAATCGACCAATTCGTTAACATACCACTGAACCACTTTTTATTAACATAATGACAACGAGCCCTTATTGCAGCTGATGCTACTAAATACGCTGCTCTTTTTTTGGTACCAACAATTAAGAAGCTTTTTCCCTGACTTGCTGCATCAAAAACTAAATCACAAGCTTCTGATAAAAAGCGAGCCGTTCTAGCGAGATTTGTAATATGAGTACCTTTACGCTTTGCCGAGATGTAAGGGGCCATTTTAGGATTCCATTTCTTAATACCATGACCAAAATGAACTCCCGCTTCTATCATCTCTTTCAAATTGATGTTCCAATATCTTCTTGTCATTTTTTCCACACTTCCTTTTGATTTTTTCTTTTTTTTTCATCCTACCATTCAATTACGGAATTTATTTCTTTTTGAAGATTAAGAAAGAGCCGAAATAGCTTGAAATAAATAATAATTGTTCCGATGTAACCTTCCACTGAGAATTGGCCATTGCTACATGGTATAAACGTAACCTTAATGAATTAACTGACTTCTTTTACTTATTAAAATAAAAATCTAAAATCTGACCTGTTAGTGTTCTAAGGTCAAAAGTCTAGTTTAAAGTCAAAAAATCTGCTTTATGTATCCTTAAATCGTATAATTGGGGGTAAATGGGGGTTCTGATGTCTCATAGAAATTGTTTGTTACGTCAGAATCAGAAGAAACTAATTCTGTATGGAGAAACAAAATATCTCTCATTTCCGACGCGAATAGATTTTTTTTTTGAATTTCGAAATAAAGGTTCTTGTCTTGTGGGGAACGATGCACAAATTTTTGGAATCCGGTACCAACAGGTATAATCCCCCCCAGAACTACGTTTTCTTTGAGGCCTTTCAACCAATCAATACGACCTCGTAGGGCAGCTTTTGCTAAAACTCGAGCAGTTTCTTGAAAACTTGCTTCAGATATGAAACTTTGGGTATTCAGGGAAGCCCTTGTTATTCCCAATAAGATTGCCCGATAATAGATCGATTCATCCAAAGCTCGCCCTGCTCGTTCCGCTCGCAATAATCCGATTAATTCCCCAGGTGAAAAAACATTAGACATTCCATCTTCGGAAACCCGCACTTTTGATGTTACTTGGCGTATAATAATCTCTATATGTCTATTATGGATCTGTACCCCTTGGGATCGATAAACCTTTTGGATCTTATTAACCAAAGAGATACGACTTTGGGCTATGGTTAGCTCAGCTCCAATCAAGAATCCCCAGGGGACCCCAAGAATTCTTGGTATACGCTCATTCCAATCCTCAATTCTCCTTTCGAGATTCGGCGATAGTGAATCAATTGAACGCGCTTCAAAGATTTGTTCTACTTTTGGAAGACCTTGCGTTATGTCACTAGATCTCGATTTTTCATATATAAACGTAACTAACCTATCTCCTTTGTAAAGGATTTCTCCATAATGACCATGAACAGTTGCTCCTGTAGTGGCCAAATAAGGCTTAGCTGCTCTTATAACAAAGGAATCAATATTAACAATGAAAATTTGACCAGATTTTTTTATGTGCGATTTAAATAGACATACATTTTCGCAAATAAATTGTCCAAGGTGAATTATTGCCGATGTCTCCTCCCAAGAATCATGATGGAGAAAGTGCCAATTCAAATGGAATGGATCCAACATGATGTTACTATCGAAATTCGAAATCCTTTGATTTTCATCTATTAAAGAGTATTTAAGCCCTTGAAGTACTTGGAAGGTTTGTTTCAAATTGTCAAGGAACAAATATTTTTTTAACAGGATCTGATTATGCGTTAGTAAATAGTAAGATGAAGAAAAATTCGATATACTAGGTACAATAGCAGCTAAGGGCCCAAAAATATCTCGAATAGGAATTCTAGGATTCGATTCTTTTACCGCATTGGGATATTTCGAATTCTTGAATAAACCAATTCTAGAACAGTTGGATGCCAACAAAATCATCAAAGATTGGTATTCTTTATTTCGATTCAACAAGGTGCCAATAGCTTCTTGATGTTGGCTAAGTGATTGAATCTTCGCCTTGGAATAAAAGGAATTGGTATTGGTGCGATCTAACCTATTATTGGGAATCGGTCCTGCACTTGTCCTATCATACCTTCTTCGTGTATACGAAATAGTGGACTTTACTAACTCAATTCTTAGGAAATCACGAATCAGATCATTTGCTCTTACCTCAACAAGGGAAGCACGAGCCTCCTCTTTTTCTTCTTGTTCCCAATTCACTACTAAGCAAGTTCGAACAAATTGACTATTCGTGTGATAAATTCTTTGAGTTAACTTGCTATTTTCATGAGAAAGAAAATTGACAAGTCGAAGTTGGAGATTATCCTCTTCTTGCAAGAGATCCTGCGGGAAAAGTGTTGCTAAATTTCTCCCTTCGTCCATTTCATATGCGACTGCAGGTCGAACCGAAACAAAATACTTTTCCTTGCTCTTGAGAATTTTTTTCCGTTGAACATAGACCCAATTTTTCCTTTTTTTTGATTCCTTAGATTCTTTCTTTTCTCTTTCTGGTGGTATCAAACTACCACCTAATATCTTATCTGCTTCTTCAGGAAAATGAATATCTCCGGAAAAGATTTTGAGTTCCGTATGGCTTTTTTTTCTATTCACTCGGACCAATCCACCTAGTCGACTTCTTGTATTTTTTGTGAGTTGTGTATCCACTCCAATGATACTATTATCAAGTACCTTTAGGGATGAGGATCTGGGCAAGATATGCAGTTCTTGAAGAATGAAAAAAAACCGATCTAGTTCTTTTTGGTATTTTAGACTAAATTCTTTTGTTCCTCGATGCTCAATCAAACCCTCTTTTTTTAAGATGGAATCTTCCTCTGGGCTCCCGTATTCGTCCTCTGAGTCTTCTTCTGAGTCTTCCTCTAAAGTCCCATATTCGTCCTCTGAGCCTTCCTCCGGGCTCCCATATTCGTCTTCTGAGTCTTCATCTAGAGTTCCATATTCGTCCTCTCGGGTCCTATATTTGTTCTCTGGGCTCCCATATTCGTCCTCTGAGTCTTCCTCTCGAGTCCTATATTCGTCTTCTAGGGTTTCATATTCGTCCTCTAGGATCCCATATTCATCTTCTAGGGTTTCATATTCGTCCTCTCGGGTCCTATATCCGTTCTCTGGGCTCCCATATTCGTCCTCTGAGTCTTCCTCTCGAGTCCTATATTCGTCCTCTAGGGTCCTATATTCGTCCTCTAGGGTCCTATATCTAAATTTCACAATTCCTGAACCCTTTTTATCTTTTCTGTATCGTGGATCGTCAAAATAAGCAAAAATAGTATTTCTACGTAAAACACCCATAAAGGGTATTTCAATAGAAATCCCCAAACAGGATATTAGTTCTTTCTCTTGTTCTTGATGATATTGTAATGGAATAACGAACCTATTTCTTCGCTTTTTCGCCAATAAATCCGAATTATCTTGAAGAATAGAAGGATAGACAAAATTCCAATGGCCGTTGGACATGATTCTATCCGGCGTTGAATAATCAAGAATTTCCCTATCTTTTTTACCAAAAGTATCCAACAGTCTATGTCTTACTTGATCATCATTAGCCATTGAGAGGTCAAAGATATATCTTCCGTCAACAGAAAAAGAATAAGTATTCATTTGATCTTGATCCTTGTGGAGCGAAAAAGACGCTATACTGGATCTGCACATACTTACTGACAATATCCATAAATGGCTTGTTTTTGGTAATCGACGAAGATTACCATATTGATATTCGGGCGCATGGTAAACATCAGTACTCCAGTGCATTTCCCCGTCTGATTCGGAATAAATATGCTTTTGTACCCTTTCTTTAAAATGCAAAGTGGACGTTCCGGCACGAATCTCCGCAATTACTTGTTCGGATTCTACATATTGATCATTTTGCACTAGAATCAAGCTTTTTGAGGGAATATTCACACTATATAGAATATCCTGACTCTGAATAGTTACATGCAAGTCTATATAACATAGAAAAGCAGGCTGCCCATGACGGGTACGTGTGGGGTGAACCAAATCCTCATTGAATTGGATTTTTCCATTCGAAGGGGATCGTACAAGGTCGGCAGTACCCCCTGTGAATACTCCACCAGTATGAAAAGTTCTTAATGTTAGTTGAGTCCCTGGCTCCCCAATTGATTGACCCGCAATAATACCTACGGCTTCCCCTAATTCGACCAGATCGCCATGAGTGGGACTCCGACCATAACATAATTGACAGATCCAAGATGTGCTCCGGCAAGTAAAGGGGGTTCTAATATATATTGGTTGTGCTCGAAATGGTTGTGCTCGAAAGGCAGTTATGAATCGATTGACTAATCCAATTCCAATATCTTGATTTCGAGCGGCAATGCATCGTGAACCGATATATATATCGTCTGCTAATACACGACCAATTAGTGTTTGGACAAAAAGTTTTTCCGTCATCCCATTTTGAGGACTCACAGAAATACCTCGGATAGTACCACAATCTCTTCTACGCACAATAATATGTTGAACTACTTCAACAAGTCTACGTGTAAGATATCCAGCATCCGCTGTTCGTACAGCAGTATCTACAACCCCTTTACGGGCTCCGTAGCAGGAAATTATATATTCTGTCAAAGAAAGTCCCTCGCGTAAATTGCTTTGAATAGGTAAATCAATCATTTGTCCTTGAGGATCCGCCATTAATCCTCTCATACCTACTAATTGGTGTACTTGAGATGCATTTCCTCTAGCTCCTGAAAAAGACATTAGATAGACTGGATTAGAAGGATCCGTTATCCGAAAATTCGAATTCATTTCTTGTTTCAAATATTCACTTGTAGCATACCATATCTCAACGGATTGGCGTAATTTTTCTACCGCGTGTACAGCCCCATAATAATAGTGTTTCTCCAAAAGAAAACTCTGTTGTTCCGCGTCTTGGACTAACCATCCCTTAGAGGGTATTGTTAAAAGATCCTCGATTCCTAATGAAATCGATGTAGTAGTGGCTTGATGAAAGCCCAGAGTCTTTATTTGATCCAGTATATGGGATGTATATCCCATTCCGAAATGATCTATTAATCTGCTAATAAGTCGTTTCATAGCAGTTCCGTCTATCTCTTTATTATGAAAGACCAGATTGGCCCGTTCCGCCATACATAAGTACCCCCTTTTTCGGCTGAGTAGGATTCGACAATTGCTGAGTAGGATTCGACAATGGGCCTGAGTCAGTGATTCGAAAATTTAATTAACTTCCTTTCCTTAATCTCAATCTGGATTCGCGCGGCAAAAATGATGATACTAGCGAAATCGGAATGCCCCCCGAAAGGGGCATCGCCGAATCTAACTTCCTTGTTTAGATAGTGTATGAATAGGCCTGACTAAATCCTTGTATGGCTTCCTCTATTTCTCTATAAAAAGAAATATGACCAAGAGTGCTTCGAATGTATATAGAACGGATTTCTTTTTTTCTATTTCCCACTATTAGATAGTGGGCATAAATCTCATGATAAGTCCCCAAAGATTCATATTGAACTTCAATCGGAACTTCTCTTGACCCAATGACGCGTTGATCTAGTTTCCATCGGAGCCACAAGGGACTGTCTAAACTGATTCGTTTCTGTCTATAAGCTCCCAGTGCATCATAGGAACTAGAAAAATGGGGTTCTTTATCTTTCGTATACTTATAATTATTATTATTGTAACTTACTTTTTGATTTGGATAGTTTCCGCAACTATTATATCTATTTGCACAAATACCCCGACGGTTTCCAATCGTTAATACATAAAGTCCTATAAGCATGTCTTGGGTCGGTACGCAAATAGGATCTCCAATAGCAGGAGATAGGAGATTCATATGAGAAAACATAAGTAAACGGGCTTCCGCCTGAGCTTCCAAGGATAAAGGTAGATGAACAGCCATTTGATCCCCATCAAAGTCCGCATTGAAACCCTTACACACTAATGGGTGTAAACAAATAGTACGCCCCTCTACTAAAGTGGGTTGGAAGGCCTGTATGCCTAATCTATGCAGGGTAGGTGCTCTATTCAACAGTACAGGATGTCCCCGCATAACTTCTTGAAGTATTTCCCATACAATGGGTTCCTTTTCCCAAATTTTCCTTTTAGCAATCCTGACATTAGAAGTAGCGCGTTTCGTGATTAAATCGCGAATTACAAATAGCTGAAAAAGCTTTATTGCTATCTCTAGAGGTAATCCACATTGATGTAATGAAAGTGAAGGACCCACAACAATGACAGAACGCCCCGAGTAATCGACCCGTTTCCCAAGCAGAGTCTCACGAAACCTTCCCTCTTTACCTTCAATTACATCTGAAAGTGATTTGTATACTTTATTGTGACCATCCCTCGTTGGTTGCCCGCGGGACCCACTATCAAGAAGTGTATCCACGGCTTCTTGTACCAACTTTTCCTGGCACATTACTAAATCTGCTGGCGCTAATTCACTTCTTTTTAATAGATAGGCAAGGTTGTTGTTCCGACGGATAACTCTCTTATAAAGTTCATTAATATCCGAAGTCACTACTTTATCCCCAGACCTATAAACAATGGGTCTCAATTCGGGAGGAAGAACCGGTAATAAGCACAAAACCATCCATTCTGGTTCTACATTTGTTTGAATAAAATGTTTCGCCAATTGCATGCGTCTAATCAAAAAAACTTTTCTTATTCGTCTTTTTCTATCTTCCCATTCATCTCCACTATACCCCTCGTCTTCTAATTCCTTCCATTCGACCAAGGAATTCTCTATAATAATTCGCAAATCCAAATCTGCTAATTGTTCTCTAATAGCACCTGCTCCTGTCGCAATTTCCCGATTTCGAAATGTTGCAAAGCCTGGGGTAGAAAAAAAGGGAGAAATGCTGTGGTTACAGGATGAAATTTCATCTTCGAATAAACCTCGTAATCGTAAGAAAGTGGGTTTTTTAGCGCTGGGCCTAGCAAAAGAGAAATCGCCGTATACTAGGCCCTCCAATTTCTTAAGGGGTTTATCTAAAAGGTTCGCAATATAACTAGGAAGACCTTTCAAATACCACACATGAGTCACGGGACATGCGAGTTTGATGTATCCCATTTGATATCTTCGTATCCGAGAATCAACAAATTCTACCCCGCATTTTTGGCAAAATCTTTCGTCTTCGTTTTCAGCTACGCTCGCTCGAGAATTTCCACAAGCACAAATTCTGCTTTTTATGGGTCCAAAGATTCTTTCGCAAAACAATCCATCTTTTTCTGGTTTATCGGTTTTATAATGAAAAGTAGAGGGCCTTGTGACTTCGCCAACGACTTCCCCATTAGGTAGGTTTTTGTTAGCCCAAGCCTTTATTTGTTGAGGGGAAACGAGTCCAATTTGGAGTTGTTGATGTTTATATTGGTCAATCATAAAATAGAAATAAGAAAAGAATTTATATTTATTCCGATCAAACTTCCTCCCTATTAACCTGGAAGTTCTTCTCAGATACAAGGAAATGATTCAGTTCTAGAGCCAAAGATCGTAGTTCTCGAACGAGCACTCGAAAAGATTCTGGAGGATCCTCGTGATTAGGTACTCTTTTTCCCCAGATCGTAGCATTAAGTATTCCTTGGCGAGCTATAAGATGATCAGATTTATAAGTAAGTATCTCTTGTAAAATATGAGCAACACCAAATCCTTCTAAAGCCCAAACTTCCATTTCTCCTACTCGTTGTCCCCCTTGCTTGGCTCTTCCTCTAACGGGTTGTTGTGTAACAAGTGAGTAGGGCCCAGTAGAACGTCCATGGATTTTTTCATCAACTTGATGAATTAATTTTAAGATGTAGGACTTCCCTATTAGAACAGGTTGTTCGAAGGGGTCTCCTGTTCTTCCATCAAATATTCTACTTTTTCCCGGGTACTCGGGTTCAAATACCCATGGATTTTTTGTTTGTTTACTGGCTTCATATAATTCTGAAAACACAAGTTTTCTTGAAGCCTCTTGCTCATATCTCTCATCAAAGGGTGCTATTCTATAATGTTTCTTTAGCAGATCCCCTGCTAATCCGAGCGAGCTTTCAAATATTTGTCCCACATTCATTCGTGAGGGTACTCCTAAGGGATTGAAGACCATATCAACAGGTGTTCCATCTTGCAAATAGGGCATATCTTGCCTAGGCAAAATTTTGGAAATGATCCCCTTATTCCCGTGTCTTCCGGCTACTTTATCCCCAACTTTGATTTCACGTTTCTGTAAAATATATACACGAACCATTATGTCTAGGGGGTCTCTCTGGATCCATTTCACATCGATAGCGCGCCCTCTTCCACCTATAGGTAGTTTGAGAGAAGTTTCTTTTGAAGTGGATACCTCAAGACCAAATATGGCCCGTAATAATCCAGCTTCCGCGATATACGACGATTCGCTCGCTATCTGAGGCGTTAATTTACCTACTAAAATATCGCCAGTTTCTACCCAGGATCCCAACCTAACAACTCCATTTCTGTCCAAATTGCGGAGTAAATGTTCTTCTAGATGTGGTATTTCTTTAGTGATTTTTTCAGCGGAGCCTTGGCTTGTCGTATCCGTCTGAATTTCATATTTTCGGATGTGAAAAGAAGTATAAATATCCTCATATACCAAACGTTCGCTAATTAGTACTGCGTCTTCAAAATTGTAACCTTCCCATGGCATATAAGCTACTAATACGTTTTTTCCTAAAGCAAGTTCCCCACCAACTGTAGCAGCTCCCTCTGCTAAAATTTGTCCTTTTTTAATGGATTTACCCCATGGAACCCGAGGTTTTTGGTGCATACAAGTATTTTTGTTAGAGCGCCGATGGGTAACTAAAGGAATACTTATAGTCTTCCCACTGCTTGATAAAAGGATCTTGTGACTATCAGTAGAAATGATCTTTCCCTCGCGTTCGGCTATAACGGAAACCCTCGAATCTAGAGCTGTTTGGCGTTCCAATCCAGTTCCAACAATGCACTTCTCGGACCGAGAAAGCGGAACTGCTTGGCGCTGCATATTAGAACTCATTAAAGCCCGATTCGCATCATTATGCTCAATAAAAGGAATGAGAGAACCTCCAATAGAAAAATATTGGAAAGGAAAAATACTTCTAACATGAATCTGTTCCCATGCAATAGTCAGGAATTCTTGACGGTATCTAGCTGGAACAACCTGTTCTTCCTGAATACCCTGATTCAAAGACAAAGAATTTCCTGCTGCTATCATATAATATTCATCTCTATTTGGTGATAAATAAACCACCTGTTTCTCTTTTTTTTCTTTTGCTTTCTCAGATATTTCATAAAATGGACTCTCTATGGATCCCCACCAGTGATCAATTCTCGCATGAATAGCTAAGGATCCAGTAAGTCCAACATTGATTCCTTCGGACGTGTCAATTGGACAAATACGCCCATAGTGACTCGGATGAATATCTCGGCTCCGAAAACTTGCAGTCCTCCCCGTCAATCCTCCAGGACCCAAACAACTCACTTTTCGCCCATGAACAGTTTGTGTCAATGGATTAGTTTGATCAAAAACTTGAGATAAGGGGTATGTGCCAAAAAAGGTCTCATAAGTAGTTATTAATAAAATCGAAGTTGAAGTTGGAGTTACCAAAGTTTGTGGAGTCGGTTTCGATTGACGTATGAATACTCTACGGATAGTTTTTTGAACCGCATGTTGTAAACGATCAAGAGCCAGTCCGAATTGATCTTGTAACAGATCCGCAACCGAACGAATACGTTTATTTTTCAAGTGATTCATATCGTCATCGTCAAGTATACCCGTTCCAAATTTCATTCCAATCAAATGATCCGTAGCGGCCAATACATCTCGTGGTAACAAGAATGTATTGTTCTGAGGTATATCAAGATTCAGTCTCCGATTCATATTTCGTCGACCAATCCTTCCTAATTCACATTTTTGTTGAAAAAATTTCTTTTGTAATTCCTCACATAAGGACTCCGAAAATACCAGGTCCCCACCTACACAAGCAAATTGTTGATAAAACTCCAAAATAGCTTTTTCTTTTGACTCAATCCTCTTCTTCTCCTTAGCATTCGGGAAAGACAAGAGAATTTCAGGGTAGGAAACATTATCTAGAATTTCTCTTAGATTCGAACCCATAGCTGATGATAGAACTAGAATAGATACCTTTTGTTTTCTACTTACGCGAGCCCATATCCTTTCTTTTTTATCAATTGCTAATTCCGATCTTCCTCCCCAATCTGATATTATAGTCCCGGTGTAGATAGAAATTCCCTTATGGTCTAATTCCGAGCGGTAGTAAATACCAGGACTTAGCAATATTTGATTGATCACAATTCGGTATATTCCATTTATTATAAAGGTTCCTAAGGAATTCATTATAGGAATGTTTCCAATAGAAATGGTTTGCTTTTGCACATCGAAACCAAAAATTAATCTCGCAGATACATATAATTCGGAAGAATAGGTGAGTGATTCATACACAGCATCCCTTTCTTTTATTGAGGGTTCTAGCAATTGATATCCTTTCGCAAATAATTGAAATGCAATTTCGTGATCTGGATCTTTAATTGTTGGAAACTTCTCAAGTTCTTCTGCCAAGCCTTGATTAATGAACCTAAAAAATCCCTCGAATTGGATCTGACTAAATCCGGGTATTGTGGACATTCCCTCATTTCCATTCCGGAGCATCTTAAGTTTCCTTTTTATCGAAGAAAAATTCCATTATCAGCTCACTCTTCATCAATCCCTATGGATCGATCTAGCAATCATGGAATCTATATTCTGTTTACTGAATCACATGAAATTCTAGGGAACTCCACATACGTATTTCATATATGTATTTCATACATATGAATAGAGACAATTACATATGAATAGAGACAATTTTGAGGAAAGTTCGAATTTGCCAGGGGTACAAATCGAATGAAAATGAATTGATAAAACATTCCTAGAAAAAAATTCTGCCACTTAATGATATTCTAATCAGATTGGATGGCAAAGATTTCTCATTTTATCTCCTTTCTATGAATGGGATAAAGCCATAATATAATAATTTATAAGCACTAGAAAGTTTGACTTTAGTTCGATTTAGAATAGCACGCTTAGTTTAATTTCAAAAAAGAATTTGAGAGTTCTTTTTTGTTTCGTAGTAGTAGAATTGCTAGAAAATATAGGATTTCATTGTAGAATCCTAAAATAAAGTAAGTCCTTTTTTTAAGTACATGCCAATCTAGTTATCCACCTCTCCACATATCCCTGCTTTTATCGTAATTTCACTTGGGTGGGCCAAGATGGTCAGGTCATACTCTATATCAGAGCAAATTTCCTTTTTTTATTCAAGATATTTAATGCAATGAAAAATTAAAGCACGATTCCCCATAGAGATATGTACATAAGGGGGATCCATGGATAATAATGCTGTTATGGATAATAATGCTGTTCGGACCTGGAGTTTACCTATACACGGATTAGGCATAAACCCATTCTATTTTATTATGCCATTAAAAGGAAGGGGGGGAGAGAATACTGATTTAAGAGTCGTTCACTACTGCAATTCAAAAAAAAGGAGAATTCTAGTTAATGGTTCCAATTTGTTCTGAATTTTGCAGCCTGTGACTGGAAATCCACTTTTTCTCCTTTTTCATCTCAATAGAAAGAAAAGGGAAGTTTTCTAGTGTTAGCAATGTGTGTTTTAAGATAGAATCCATGGAGGAGAATAATCGAAACTGGATCCAAAAAAAGCAGGAATAGATTTTTGGAAAAATATTGGAAAAAAGTAAGTAGAATTAGATTCAAGATAAAAGAAAGGGGGTTTTAGTAAGAAAACGTGGATGAATACTTGCTCTTTTCTCGATTTTAGATCGGATTTTTTGGCGGCATGGCCAAGCGGTAAGGCAGGGGACTGCAAATCCTTTATCCCCAGTTCAAATCTGGGTGCCGCCTGATCAATAAAATACTTAGGCTTATAGTACTGATCGAACTCGACAAATTCGTACCCCGCATAAGCTGGAGCAAGAGAATAACTAGGCCTGGCGATACTGGATTTTGAGAATCCATAGTTCTATTAGGGTTTGTTTTGTCGGTAGTGGCCCAATCGGCTACCAATAGAGATGAGGTAGCGTTTACTTATTCTTTTATTAATTTGAATTGATTCTTAATTGATTCGATTCGAGAATTTAAAACTACGAGGCTAAGATGTCAGAAATCTTGATATTCAAAGGGCTCCTAAGGGGCATTCTTTTTTTTTTCAATCTAAGATTGAAGAAGGAACTCCACGAAGGAATATCAAGACTTCCTAATTATTATACATTTTATTTATCGTACATCTTATGCTACCTACATACACTAAAGTAAGGGCTACTGATTCCGTCGAGAATCAGATTGAATAGGCTGATCAAAAATCAATTTCGGAGTTGTGGATAAAGTCTCCTCATTCTTTCATAGAATGATAGAAAGCGGGGCTGTAGGGTTTAGGTTAAAAATAAACATAGGCAAGGTAGGTATCCAATAAATATTTATCTATCCTAATTTTATGGTATATTCTGACGTCCTTTGCTTATAAAAAAAAGGTAACAAAAGGAAGAAAAAATCTTTCTATTCCCGCGTCTTCCATTCAGGACATCATCCCCGTACTCTTTTTTAAGGAAAAGGGCTATGTATCGTATTTATACTTAATGCTCTCCAATTCTACCAGAAATCCTATAAGAATTTGTTAGGAGTAAATTCCTTGAACTGATTCATCCATAGCCTTAGGGCAGAATCCCTTTTTGACTCTGTACCCTTGATTCCACTATGATTATTGATCAATAGTAGAATAATTTCTTCATAGAAATAGGAGACATAATTTACATGGATATAGTAAGTCTCGCTTGGGCTGCTTTAATGGTAGTCTTTACATTTTCTCTTTCACTAGTAGTATGGGGGAGGAGTGGACTCTAGGGATACTACTAATTGATTGAGTAGTCGAATTGTTGTATCAACTCTTTTCTTTAATTGATCCTTTTGCATTAATCATTTTGCCAAACTTTATTCTTTCTTTCTTTAGTTTTGTTTCACTCCTGTAAGAAACTCTTGTAAGAAGGAGTCGTTCTATTCTACTCTATAGAAATAGAAAGAGCGATTACAGCAATTCATAATTTCTACTAGAAGTGACGAATGGTTAAAAAAGTTCTATACATAAGAAAATTAGACTTTCTTCCACGGAGCTATTCACAACATATCGCACACTTTCCATTTGTTTTATACTCTTTTCTTATTCTTAGAAAAATTTTTATGCTCTTTTGAAGCATCTCGCCGCATGTTTAAGCATGAAAGATTCGCTGATTTTGACTTTTACTTTTTTTCTTTTACTATAGTCTATTCTCATATTATTTTTCTCTCCCTCCATGGATTCTTTCGTGAAGAATTGTCTTCGATTTTTTTATTTTGACTTGATTGAAATTAAGTGGATGCAGTGAAAAAAGAAATTGAATTAGACTACTATTTCAATCTACTAATCTATTCTATGTAGATTCAAGATAATATAATAGAAAGACTCTAAAGTGTGGTAGAAAAAACTATATGTAGTTCTTTCTACCACACTTTATGATTCCAACCAGATCCTTTCATTTAAGACTTGGATTTTTCTTTTATTTAATCCCTTTTTCATTTCTTCAATGATTAATTGGAATTCCAATTAATCATTTTGGCTGACTGTTTTTACATAAATAATAAGTAAAAAGGCAGTAGGAACTAGAATGAACAGTGCAGTAGCAATAAATGCGAGAATATTGACTTCCATAACCTCTTTTTTTTTCGCAATAACTCGGGATGTAATCCCATGGAGAGGAAAAAGGGGTATCCTGTAAATTCAAGGGGAGGACTTGCATTCTGATAATACTGAATCAATTCAATATTATGAATATCGGATCTATCAAATCAATTCATGGTTGAGAGTGGAATAGTATAACATAGGAAGATCCCTTATTCATACTAAGACCAAAATTGGTTTTTTGATTGGATTAGGAATTCTCTCTTTTTTTCATCCTTTTCTACTTTTTCTTTTCTATATCTATAACCCACGATCTTTCTTATCTTATCCAATTTCCCTTCCTTTTTCTTATAGTTATACATACAATTATGTATGTATGTATTATATGACCGACTTTCTATGGGTCACATAGACATACAAATAAGCAGTAGAAGTAGAAGTGAGATGGAGAAAAGAGGGCTTAAATAAAAAAAATCGAATATTTTCAATTTAGGAAAAAGGGCGTTTGCTTTGCTTGGTTTTTCTTTTATTTTATTAGGTTACTATCAATATCCACTTTTTGGGTCTAAAGATGAGAGCGGATCCATAAAAAAGGAGTCCGCAAATGGAATGAGAATGAGATAGATTCTTTCCAATTAGTCATTGAACATACACAAACAAAGTTGGAACTACAAAATGGAAGGGGCCTGGTTTAACCCAAAAAGTACTAATTATATTAAATTCACTGTCTAAGAATAAATGAATACAATTTATGTATGGATTCCGATAAAATACCGGTACTCTATTCCATAATCCATAAGAGTCGAATAGGAAGTTAAGATGAGGATGGTATCATCATAAGGATAGAGTAATATCCTAAATTATACTAATCCACGTATGATATGTATTTCTTTCTTTATCAACCGGGAGTAGTGAAAAAAGAAATTCCTATAGGCCTTCCCTCCCTCTTTAATGAAAAATGCGAAATCAAAAAAGTGAAGTAAGGATGCCCCATAGGTATTTGATCCTGTCTCCTGCCCCCTTTTTTTGATGGAAATTTTTTATGGAAAAAGGAAAGATGAATTTACCCATTCATTGAACCCTAGTTCGGGACTGACGGGGCTCGAACCCGCAGCTTCCGCCTTGACAGGGCGGTGCTCTGACCAATTGAACTACAATCCCCGCGGGGTGTATGGCATACCTATACCTATTTTTAAATAGAACCATAAGAAGATTCGATTCGTCTGTCGTACTCTAAGAAATAGACGAATCATATACTACATACCCATATATCGTATGTGGGTATAGTGAGAGTGACATAACTAGTATGTCGCGATTTTTTATCGCTTAAAATGGATGATAATCCACCTTTCAATAAGAAAAACTCTTTTGTTTGTAAAAAAGGAATGAGAGAAATATGGATTAGAAAGAAATTTCCCCCTTTCTCTTTATCCTTTATTTCTATGGATCAGACATTTTTTTTTATGGAAGAAAAAAAATGGATTTAGTTCATATTCACGAAGCCCTAGATTTTTGGGCCGAGCTGGATTTGAACCAGCGTAGACATATCGTCAACGAATTTACAGTCCGTCCCCATTAACCGCTCGGGCATCGACCCAGGAAGAATTTATTCTAGGGTTTTTGATAATCTATGATTAACCTCCTTTCATAATACTCCCTACCCCCAGGGGAAGTCGAATCCCCGCTGCCTCCTTGAAAGAGAGATGTCCTGAACCACTAGACGATAGGGGCATCACTAAACGATAGGGCCATATACAACCGCTCGTCATTATACTATAATGATAGTATGAGCAGTTTTTTAGAATTGTCAATATACTCGAAGAGTATAACTAGATCCAAAGCAAAGAGTCTTTCCTACTTTTCTGTTATGCTTTCTTAGGATTTTTTTTTAGTTGATGGTTAGGTTAATTCACGGATCATCTCCTACTTTTTAGGGAAATTCATTTAAAGGGTATAGAATAAGAATAGATTAATAAAAGGGATTCTAGATTAGTTCAGTACAGGTAGTGATTTGATTGATCTAACAGGAAAAAGAGTCCAATTTGATTTCTTTTTTGCAATTTACACTCCGTGCTTCATTTAGTGTTCAGACCAAAAATGCATGCATCCCACACTAAGTCATAAAATTCAAGAAAAAAATAGAGAAATTTTCAAAAACAAAGAAAAAAAGGTGAATAAATAATAAATTTAGTAGAAAAGTACTTTATCGGATTCGAACCGATGACTTACGTCTTACCATGGCATTACTCTACCACCAAATTAAAAAGCCCTTTATCGGATTTGAACCGATGACTTATGCCTTACCATGGCATTACTCTACCACTGAGTTAAAAGGGCTTTTTATTCAATTCCAAAATTAGCCACTTTGATTTCCCATTATGGGTCTACTGCATAATGTACATAATATATGTACATATAGAGATATATGTAGAGATTATATATGTATATATCGAGATCGAGATATAGAAGTTTATTCATGGCAAGGTTCAAAATCTTGAGAAAATCAAGAAAAATAAGAAAATCTTTCATATTCTCTCTTATCACTTGCACAAAGTAGAGGTTTTTTTTTATTTTATTATATAAAAAAATACGTATAATAAAATACGTGAAGAGAGGGTTGACACACTAAAAAATTATGAGTATAGTAGTATCCAATATACTTGAAGAGGGTAAGTTCATAGGTATGTAAACACGATCTCGTACGACTCACTAAACCAAAGCACGAAAGTTATATTATATTGTTTATAGGAGGGAAACAAATATGAATCAATTCTTGAATCATATAAGAGAAAAGGCCAAAGGGGCAATAAGAGCTGCTGTCAAAAAAATGGTAGACTTTTTCTTTTTTATCTTTAGGCTATTGACTTTTCACGTGCTCAGAACGTTCTGCAGAATTAGGGACTTTTTTCTTTTATTGGCTGATCTTATGGTGAGATTTTTCTCCATTTATGTTTTACTTCCTATAATTCTAATTGGGTGGGGTATAAAGGAATTCGCGCTCTTCATATACCCATATGGCTGGGTAGTAATTTTCAGTGAGATACTTCTTATCTGTTTTGGTGAGAGATTGAAACTATTTTTAACAGGCATCTCTTGGAAAAACCTTCGAGTTCAAAACTTTTCCATTTTTCTTAAAAAGTTTTGGACGGATTTGTTGAAGCGATTTTTAACAGGTACCCCTTGGAAAGGGGGTACTTGAATATTCTCCAAGGATTCTAGTTGTTGCATTTTGAACAAACTATGTTAGAGTTTTAGCAACAATTTGCTTGTAAAAAGTGGGCAGTAGAATTTATATTGCAGAGTATAAAAATTATTCTACTGCCTGCCCAACAAAAAATAATAAACCATACCCTACATACCTAACTCCTCCCGGCTATGGGTTTTCTGTTTCCGAAGACTAGGAAAAAAGGAGGATTCTGGAACCCTAAGGGTTCGATGGTATATGGATATGAAAAATATAAGATTTCCGATCCTAGCGGGAAAAGGAAGGGAACAGATACCCAATATGATTCTTGAGAGGAACATTTGGTAATGGTCTTGGTCCTCTATGCTTTTTTTATGTGTTCTTAGTTCTATTCATCTTCTTTGATTCTTTTAAACAAGAATCTAATAAACTAGAATTGAGTGGAAAAGAGGGGAGGAAATTAGTAAATGGAGAGGATCGACTAACCAGAGACATTTAGGATCTTCTTTACATCAGGTAAATCCGTCGGGTCCTGTCCGCCTTTCTCTTTAAGTTACGACTCTTTGTTTCTTGCTTCTCTCAAGCCATAGGGAAAGTCTATGATGAATTTTTGAAATTCATCTCACTCTTTCTCTAGGGCTCGGACTTCATGATAAGTGGGGGAAGAAAACATCTTCCCCAATTTCTTTGTTCAGAATTGAACAAAAAGGAAAAGGAAGAAAGGGATTTAAGGGGGCAGTGCTGCCCCCTATATCTCCTAGTGTATATTGTAGGAATAATCAAACTATTCCTTACAGCAGTCTGGCACACTTACGTCCTCGCAAAGCAAATAATGATCATTGTAGTCGTAACCATAGAATAAGAATACGACCCTAATCGAAATGCATACATTAGGTTCATACGCTATTGGGATGGTAAGAAGATATGTATTTTACAGACCGGAGAGGCTATCTAAACCCTAAAATAAAGGCCCGCGATCGAAGTACCAATCGCTCACTGTCATGAACCTTCTCCATTTGATTCAATAAGGGGGAATTAGCCTCCTTCTCGAATGGCTACCCTTGACAAAGGGTAGCGTTGGTATCATAATCTACATGTAGCGGGTATAGTTTAGTGGTAAAAGTGTGATTCGTTCTATTAATAACTGAATTTGAAATGATATACTTAAGGTGTCCTTAAGTTTTTTATATTCCGATGAAAACTTTAGTTCTTATAAAGGATTTAATCCTTTTCCTCTCAATAGCATATTGAGGAAGAATATACATTCTCGCGATTTGTATCCAAAGACTAATGGAAATTGCATCCAAAATACAAATTGGATTATGAGTACAGAGTCGCGAAGCATAATTTTGCATTGGATTAAGTATTCCCATTTTTTAAATATGAGTAAAGGATCTATGGATGAAGATACAAAAAAGTTTATTTCCAATCGTAACTAAATCTTCTTTTGTTAAAAAAGGAAATGGAAGCCTAATAGCTAAAAAACGGTAGTTTTGGTTTACTAGAACCATCAGCATATTGTTTCAGCTCGGTGGAAACCCAATTCTTTTCCTCAGGATCTCTTGAATAAAATTAGGGAACGAAGTAAGTAGATTAGATAGATTTAGTAGAATTTCTATTTCCTACTCTATAGGGATCATCTAGAAAGCGGAGAGCTTTGGTTCCATTCAGATAGAAAAGCTGACATAGATGTTAAGTGGTGAGAATATCCATAAAGGAGCCGAATGAAATCCAAATTTCATGTTCGGTTTTGAATTAGAGACGTTAAAAATAATCAACCAACGTCGACTATAACCCCTAGCCTTCCAAGCTAACGATGCGGGTTCGATTCCCGCTACCCGCTCCATTCTGTATAAAAGGACTATTCTATTTGTCTAGACATGGTAGAGGCCTGTATTCAACCTTTTTCGTCCACCAGTTTCCGGCCCTCCAGAGCGGAGTAGAGCAGTTTGGTAGCTCACGAGGCTCATAACCTTGAGGTCACGGGTTCGATTCCCGTCTCCGCACTTAGCTGTCTGTATAAAAGGACTATTCTATTTGTATGGATATGGTAGAGGGCTGGGCGGTATCCAACCCTTTTTTATTCATTAGTTCCCGGCCCTAGAGGGCCAAATTGAGCAGTTTACAAAGTCACTTGCCCCTACAAGAAGAACTCTCAAGGCTCCTTCCTACCCTGCAGAAAAGAAAAATGAAATGAAAGAAAGGCACAGTCTACCTCCCTTCCCTTTAAAAGCAGTTTGCCAGTTGTTCGTCTCGGTGAATCCCTGATTTAGGGAGTCCTGTTGGCGAGTTCAATTCCCGCCGCCGGAGCCCCCTTTTTTTTGAGTGGGGTGCAAAGGAAGGGTAAGATAGTAAGGGATACGGTATTAGACTAACACCTACTTAATTTAATATAAGTAGTTAAGTAGTCAACTAGACTAAATTTTTTATCATAGTACCTTACTAAATTTTTTTTATCATAGTACCTTACTAAATTAAGCTGGCGAGCGGCGGGAATCGAACCCGTATCTTCT